TCAGGTCGTTCGCCCCAAAAAGGATTAGATCCTTTTTATTGAAAAAGAAAAGAAATGATCAAAATTGAAGTTCTTTTCAAATCAAATTTTTTTATTTTATTCCAAAATTACTTAAATATAATTTCATTTTTGAATGAAGTTACACGACACAGTTCTTATTACTATTACTTTACTCAACTCACGAATTGCACAATGAATCCGTCGATTCGGAATCACAGGACCGATCGATGTCACAGCTGATGAATCAAGAACTTTCAATTGAACTAAACTAATCCTGTCAATTGGTTTTTTCTTACCGTTACTGTTGTATCTGGGAAAAATTGAAACTTAGGTAAGTGTTTTATCAACATATGTAACAAAAGAACATATCTAATTTAGCTCTTTCATGCCTACTATAACTAGTTATTTCGGTTTTCTACTGGCTGCTTTAACTATAACCCCAGCTCTATTGATTGGTTTGAATAAGATACGACTTATTTGAAATAAATTGAATGAACAATTCATAAAAATGAATATTTCTCTGAGATTCCAGGTGTTCCATGGTTCCTTTACACATCAATTGCCAATTCTTGGTTATTGAGATTCACGGATAATTCAGATTAATATTTAGGGATAGATCTTACCCATCTTTTTATCCCCTCAAAAAACCGAAATGATTGAAGTTTTTCTATTTGGAATTGTCTTAGGTCTAATTCCTATTACTTTGGCAGGATTATTCGTAACTGCATATTTACAATACAGACGTGGTGATCAGTTGGACCTTTGATTGAGTAACATTTCTTTTTTTTGATTGACCTCCTCCCTGCGGGAGGTCAAATTCAAGTTTCAATTAAACTTTTTTTTGTTAAGTTTTTTTATTGTGATTCGACATAACATAAACGGAATCACGCTCTGCAGGATTTGAACCTACGACATCGGGTTTTGGAGACCCGCGTTCTACCGAACTGAACTAAGAGCGCTTTCTTATTACAGGAGATACGACTGTAGTGTAAAGAAAAGGTTTTTTTACCCCCAAACATATCTTGCATACGTATAGCATGCAAAAATGAAAGATTATGTCCAATTTCAATCGATCTTAATTAATCCCTCGTTACTGCCCATAAGAGAAGTAATAGGTAGGGATGACAGGATTTGAACCCGTGACATTTTGTACCCAAAACAAACGCGCTACCAAGCTGCGCTACATCCCTTTTTAAAGTTCTTGTACAGTGTCATTGTACAAAGTCCCTGTCTTGTTTTCCACATTGTTATTTTCCCCTCTATCTATATACAATTTTCTTGTCATTTCTTCTTTTTGGTTTCATATAATAAAATTATTTTATACATCTGAAACCTAACGTATAAAAAAAATTAAAATTTATCTTATCGGCGTATCGTATAAAAAAAAGAATAAAAATTTATCGGAAATGCTCAGGAAGAAGGGGTCATCCTTTTCTTTTTTAGGGACAGGAAAATCTCATCTATCGGTTCATTGTACATATCTATTTTAGTTAGGAATTCCGCGTAAAGTAAAAAAAAAATACAAATGATCTTGAACTACAACATCTGACCATACATATATGTATTACAATAAAGAAGGAGGATTTTCAATGCGAGATATAAAAACATATCTCTCTGTGGCACCTGTGCTAACTACTCTATGGTTTGGGTCTTTAGCAGGTCTATTGATAGAAATTAATCGTTTATTCCCAGATGCCTTGTCATTCCCTTTTTTTTCATTCTAGTTATTAATATGCGAAGAAATGAATAAAATTAGGGATACAATTCTACGTGACGTGACTAAAATTTCGCCCCTTCCTTTTTTTTTTCAGTTCTTTAGGATAGGAGGAGGATAGGAAGGAAAGAAAAAGAAAAAGTGTATTGAACCTCGACAAAAATCTGGTGAATCTAAGATCGAATTTTGGGGAACAGAAATGGAAATGTGTATCCAGATCTAGGGCAGGATCCACGAAATCATAGCATAGAAAGAAGATACTTAAATGAAATATTGGGATTTAAGATAGGAATAATTGATAGTTAGAAAGAAATTGTATTACTTAATTATTACTTTATTATTAATTATTACTATTACTCTATTAATATTAATTGTAATTATATAATTACAACACATACAACACAACGAAATCTTTAGAAATGAGAATTGAATTTCAAGTTAGTAACTTCTATTGATTTTCTTATTTATTTTTTTGTTCTTTTATTCTTCTTCAGTTCGGGTCGAAAATAGAAGAAGTTAAGTCGATCCAAAATCAAAAGGGGGTTCATGGCCAAGGGTAAAGATGTCAGAGTCAGAGTTATTTTGGAATGTACCAGTTGTGTCCGAAATGGTGTCAATAAAGAATCGCCGGGTATTTCTAGATATATTACTCAAAAGAATCGACACAATACATCCAGTCGATTAGAATTGAGAAAATTTTGTCGCTATTGTCACAAGCATACGATTCATGGGGAAATAAAGAAATAGATGGAACGGAACGTGTGCGCGATCTTTCCAAGGAACAGGAAGAGGAAGAACTTAACATATTTAAGTTAACTTTAAGTTAACATATTTAACTTAACATATATAATATAACATATATAATATACATAATATATACAATACAAATCAAACCCGATTTAATTTTCATTTTAATATATATATATATATTACATACATATGATATGTATTATATATGATATGTATAATATAAACGATGCGAATCAAAGCCTATTTCGGTCAGATCTGAAATGAATAAAGAAATATAATTTTAGAGATAAGGAATAAACCATGGATAAATCCAAGCAACCTTTTCGTAAATACAAGCGATCCTTTCGTAGGCGTTTGTCCCCAATTGGATCGGGGGATCGAATCGATTATAGAAACATGAGTTTAATTAGTCGATTTATTAGTGAACAAGGAAAAATATTATCTAGACGGGTGAATAAATTGACCTTGAAACAACAACGATTAATTACTATTGCTATAAAACAAGCTCGTATTTTATCTTTGTTACCTTTTCTTAATAATGAGAAACAATTTGAGAGAGCCGAGTCGATCCCCAGAACTACTGGTCCTAGAACCAGAAATAAATAAACATACTCCTCAATTGACTCAAAACTCCAATCGGAACTCAAGCTCAGATTGATGTTTTGTTCAAAAGGCCTAGAATCCCGATTTATTTCTTGTGTTATAAGAAATAAAAAATGGGGGAAGAATAAATCTTTTTTTTTATTGAAACATGTTCGTTCATTCCTACTACTTATCTTACTTAATTTTTTTTATTCTATCTTCCCGGAGTTCATTCTCCGGGGAATTCCGTTTCAATTTCAATCATTTCTGTATTATATTTTATAATATCATATCCTTTATTTGATAATCTTATTGGAAATCATGTAAAGACAATTCTTATTTGATATAGATATTTGTGCAAGTATTTTACGATTAAGAAGCAATTGCTTCTTGTACAGATTTGGTATTAATCTGCTATAATTATGGAATACCTTATTCTCACGAATTACTGCATTTATTCGAGTGATCCACAAACTACGAAAATCCCTCTTTTGCCTGCCTCTATCTCGATGAGAGGAAACCAAAGCTCTCATTTTCTGTTGAGTAGTCGTTCGAGTAAGTCTTGAATGAGCCCCAATAAAGGTTGATGCAAATAAACGAATTTTTGTTCGACGTTTCCGAGCTGTATATCCTCGTCTAACTCTGGTCATTGAATCAAATTAAACCTTAATGAATAACTAATTGATTTCTCTTCTTTCAGTCATCCTTTACCCCCCGTCAATTAATAACAAAACGGATTATTCCGATATATAAAATATAAATTCCAATGGCTTTTGCTACTATGACTTTCCCCAACCACGATTTTTTATTCCTTCCAGGCATTTCACCTGGAAATAAGAAATTCTAACGATACCAAATAAAAAAAAAATAGTGGGTTCCATCGTTTCTATGGTTACTTTTTTTTAAAACGGTGAGGTCCTCTCTATACACCGGAGCCTCCTCTTTCATTTTATCAAATGTTATTGTTAACTTGTATAGTTCACACTCTTTGGCTCTACCCATTAATTATACAGTAATAGTTCTTTTCACAATAAGAGTTATCCATACAGTGACGGCATTTAATTATGAAAGTTGGCTAGGTAGCTGACCCTGTTAGTCCGTTCTTTCAAGAATAGGAGTATAACCTTTTTGCTTCTTATAATACCATTTCCTCCGCTTAATGGATAACCATTTGCCCCCAATGGGGAATTGCTTTTCATCTCAAATCTAGGTGATTGGATTTGCACCAATGTAAACCATAAATTCCAAACACAATATAGGTATATGATAGATCTTCTCTATCTATCCTATTCATCGGTACTGGTCATTGATACTGGAAAATTGTCTCATTTGTTCGAACTCATGATCTGAACGAGTCGCACATACACCCTAGTGCATGTTCCTCGACGCTGAGGACATCCTCTAAGAGCGGGAGATTTCGTGACATTTCTTATTGGCTGTCTTGTGTTTCTAATAAGTTGTTTAATAGTTGGCATGTCGTATGTATATATAGAATTCTAGAATGGAATGGGTTGGTTTAGATCGATCTTAACCTGATGATTGATGATCATGAATTTTTTTTTCTATTCAATATCAAATCGCAGAAAATTCGAATTATGGTTTGAAATGGATTTACATGAAATCCCTAGTATTTTCATTTTCGACCGCTACAAGATCAACAATGCCATGAACTTGGGCTTCTGTTGCTGACATAAAAACATCTCTTTCCATGTCTTCGGATACAACCCATAAAGGATTACCCGTTCTTTGTACATAAACCTTTGTGAGGGTTTCGCGAAGTTTCAGTAGTTCTTCCGCTTCCAGGATAAATTCGCCTGCTTGTGCCTCATAAAAAGAACTAGCAGGTTGGTGAATCATAACCCTGATGATATTGATATAACATCATGAAGGATTCTTCTATCTTGCATGATTGGGCTAAAGTAAGGGATAAAAAAAATATAAGAAAAAAATAGAATTGTACAACCGTACAGGCATCTTTTGTGCATACGGCTCTACAATGGAATTTACTTTTTCTTTTTCTTCTCTTCTATTCTATTGAAGAAAGAAATAGAATCCATCCGATCCGGATCGTTGAATGATCCATTTACCACCCTTCCCTTCGTAGGAGTAAAAAAAATACTATGATGGTTCTGTTGCTTTATATATTTATTTTGTCTGTGATTTAGCAATCCCAAAGTTCCTTTCTGATACGATCAAATAAGGAAAAAAATGATCTTTTTTTTTTTTCATTTTTGTACTTTTTCTTTCTTTCATAACATAAATATCAGAAAGAGAATTCTGGTGTGAAAAAGAATGGTTTGTGACGCTGAAATGTATCCCCGACACATAAGATAAAATCCGAAATGACTTCTGTTTCATACTACTATCTCGACATAAAATCTCATGTTATGAAAAAAACAATAATGGTTTGCTCATATCGAACTCGAAGTGCCATGCTATTATTACTTATTATTCATATTCAATATGGCGAAGGCATAGTCTTCCTTTTTTTTTTTCAAATAAAAAAACTCATTGGCGCCAAGCGTGAGGGAATGCTAGACGTTTGGTAATTTCTCCTCCGACCAGAATGAAAGATCCCATTGAAGCGGCTAATCCCATGCATATTGTATGCACATCGGGTGGCACAAATTGCATAGTATCATAAATGGCTATTCCTGGTATTACCCATCCGCCGGGAGAGTTTATAAATAAATAAAGATCCCTAGTATCATCTTCTATACTGAGATATACCATGAGACCAACAAGTTGATTCGAGATCTCGCTATCAACTTCTTGGCCTAAAAAAAGTAATCTTTCTCGATGAAGTCGGTTGATTAGGACAAAATAGGTTCCCTTAGGAACCGTACGTGCACCTTTGGATGCATACGGTTCAAAAAAAAAAAAATAGCGAAAAAAAGAATCAATGTGTCGATTCCAGTTCTATTTCTTTTTTTTCTGTAACAGGTTTTTGTTTTTCTAATGAAGGGGGTTTTCTTCTTCTATTTTTCAAAAAACATAAGATGAGTTTTTGTTCCCTTACCTATAAAAAAAAGAATTTACTGAACTTATTGAACTAACCTCTCATTGATGTATTGTTTCATCGTGATTCAAATCACGATGTCATTTTATTGTTCTTGAATGGGCCCTTTCAATTTTTTTAGGTTCATGTTTGTTCTACTCCGGGAAAAGATCTGCCCGAATTCTATTTGTACATATAGGGCAAATGATCTCAGTACCACTTTTTTTGTTACGACTTCTTTTTCAATTTGTTTCATGTCTTCTCCAAACTATTCGATGTATTCATCATACTACTCCATTGGTTGGCAGTTTGAGATCGCTCCTATAGTAAGTATAAGAATCGTTTATGATACAAGTAGTAATCGTACATATATTATCAATTTGTTACCAATTTGGTATTTTCTGAACGGAGCCTGGAGACTTTATTTTATCAGTCCAAGTCAACCATAAATTCTTCTAATTGATAATATTGATCCCCAATATAAATTGATCTAATTGTACTTCACGCTCCAAATGATTGATGGTTCACTCAATCTCAATACAATATTTCTTGGGCGAAACAGAGGATATCTCGATCGGGGGAGAGAACGGGTAAATCCCATATGACCCAATATGTCTGACAAGTCGCACTATACGTCAACCCAAACTGCATCTTCCTCTCCAGGACTCCGAAAAGGTACTTTTGGAACACCAATGGGCATTAAATTAAAGAAAAAAATTAAGTACTATACTTCACTTTAATATGGAAACGTAACAATGGGTTTATTGTCTTCATCCTTTTTTCTGTTTATTATATTTTCTAGATAGATTGATTGGGAGGTTTATAGAGTAAGATAGAATGAATAAAGAAAAATTTTAACGAACGAAGCAATCGATCGTTCGAATGATAAACAAGTATCTATGCATTCGTTCCCACAAAACGGGACCAATTCTCCCATTGCGTATTGGTACTTATCGGGTATAGAATAGATCTGCTTCTCTTTGTTCTTATGAACAGAATTGTTCCGTTATTTTCAATGGAACGGAATAAATATTAACTCTTTCTCATACGGAATCTACTGAAAAGGTTAGGTACTTAGGTACATAGTATAGTCCTTTCCAATGCGATAAAATAAGGTGACATAGTGTCTATTTATCTTTGATAAAGGGGTATTTCCATGGGTTTGCCTTGGTATCGTGTTCATACTGTCGTATTGAATGATCCCGGTCGATTGCTTTCTGTCCATATAATGCATACAGCTCTAGTTTCTGGTTGGGCCGGTTCGATGGCTCTATACGAATTAGCGGTTTTTGATCCCTCTGACCCTGTTCTTGATCCAATGTGGAGACAAGGTATGTTCGTTATACCCTTCATGACTCGTTTAGGAATAACCAATTCGTGGGGTGGTTGGAGTATTTCAGGAGGAACTATAACGAATCCGGGTATTTGGAGTTATGAAGGTGTCGCAGGGGCGCATATTGTGTTTTCTGGCTTGTGCTTCTTGGCAGCTATCTGGCATTGGGTGTATTGGGATCTAGAAATATTCTGTGATGAGCGTACGGGAAAACCTTCTTTGGATTTGCCCAAGATCTTTGGAATTCATTTATTTCTCTCAGGGGTGGCTTGCTTTGGATTTGGCGCATTTCATGTAACAGGTTTGTATGGTCCTGGAATATGGGTGTCCGATCCTTATGGACTAACTGGAAAAGTACAATCTGTAAATCCAGCGTGGGGCGCGGAAGGTTTTGATCCTTTTGTTCCGGGAGGAATAGCCTCTCATCATATTGCAGCGGGTACATTGGGCATATTAGCAGGTCTATTCCATCTTAGTGTCCGTCCGCCTCAACGTCTATACAAAGGATTACGTATGGGAAATATTGAAACTGTACTTTCTAGTAGTATCGCTGCTGTTTTCTTTGCAGCTTTCGTTGTTGCTGGAACTATGTGGTATGGTTCAGCAACTACCCCAATCGAATTATTTGGTCCCACTCGTTATCAGTGGGATCAGGGATACTTTCAGCAAGAAATATATCGAAGAGTTAGCGCCGGACTAGCCGAAAATCGGAGTTTATCGGAAGCTTGGTCTAAAATTCCCGAAAAATTAGCTTTTTATGATTACATTGGTAATAATCCGGCAAAAGGGGGATTATTCAGAGCAGGCTCAATGGACAACGGGGATGGAATAGCTGTTGGATGGTTAGGACACCCCGTCTTTAGAGATAAAGAAGGGCGCGAGCTTTTTGTACGTCGTATGCCTACTTTTTTTGAAACATTTCCGGTAGTTTTAGTAGATGGAGACGGAATTGTGAGAGCCGATGTTCCTTTTAGAAGGGCAGAATCAAAGTATAGTGTTGAACAAGTAGGTGTAACTGTCGAGTTCTATGGTGGCGAACTCAATGGAGTTAGTTATGGTGATCCTGCTACTGTAAAAAAATACGCTAGACGTGCCCAATTAGGTGAAATTTTTGAATTAGATCGGGCTACTTTGAAATCCGATGGTGTTTTTCGTAGCAGTCCAAGGGGTTGGTTCACTTTTGGGCATGCTACGTTTGCTTTGCTCTTCTTTTTTGGACACATTTGGCATGGTGCTAGAACCTTGTTCAGAGATGTTTTTGCTGGTATTGATCCAGATTTGGATGCTCAAGTGGAATTTGGAGCATTTCAAAAACTTGGGGATCCAACTACAAGGAGACAAGTAGTCTGATACAACATTGCTCTGGTATCTTTCGCCTCTATTTTTTTGATTTGACATAAGGTACCGGAGAAATCTTGATTTGAATCACCATTTATTCTTTGACTCTTTACTTTTCTTTATATGGTAAATGATCCCAAATGAATAGGTGTGGAAGCTATAATTGTAAACCACGATCGAATCTATGGAAGCATTGGTTTATACATTCCTTTTAGTCTCGACTTTAGGGATAATTTTTTTCGCTATCTTTTTTCGGGAACCGCCTAAGGTTCCGACTAAAACTAAAAAAATGAAATAATTTTTCATTATCTCAATTGAAGTAATGAGCCTCCCAATATGGGAGACTCATTACTTCAACTAGTCCCCGTGTTCTTCGAATGGATCTCTTAGTTGTTGAGAGGGTTGCCCAAAAGCGGTATATAAGGCGTACCCAGTAAAGCTTACAAGTAAACCAGATATGGAGATGGCGACTAGGGTTGCTGTTTCCATTTTTAGATAATTTCAAGATCACAATGGATCTACGATAAGATCGTTTATTTATATTTACAACTACAACGGAATGGTATACAAAGTCAACAGATCTCAACCAATGAATAGTATTTTATGGCTACACAAACCGTTGAGGGTAGTTCTAGATCTGGGCCAAGACGAACTACTGTAGGGAATTTATTGAAACCATTGAATTCGGAATATGGTAAAGTAGCACCGGGCTGGGGGACTACACCACTTATGGGGGTCGCAATGGCTCTATTTGCGATATTCCTATCTATTATTTTGGAAATTTATAATTCTTCCGTTTTACTGGATGGAATTTCAATGAGTTAGGTTCATAAGAACTAGAAAGTCCTAGTTTTTCAATCAAAAAAATTACTTTACTTAAGAAAGACTCGGATTTCTAGACCATTCTGGTAGTTCGACCGTGAGATTTATTTGTTTCGGTATTTCCGGAATATGAGTGTGTGACTTGTTATAATTGATCCTATTGATAATACAGAAAATGGGCCTGTCATCTCTATCAAGATGATTCTACCTCGTCGGATATTTATTCTAGTATCTGGAGCACGGAATATATAGAATAGATCAAGAAAAGAAATATTTGAACTATGATTCATACCTACTATTTACTATTCAGACTTCGCAACCGGACTCAAAAAAAAATTCAAATAGGTATTTCCTAAATCAAACGATTTTTCTTCTTTCAGTTTGAACAAAGGACAAATGTTTCTCTAGATTTTGTTGAGTCATTACATACATTCATTGAATAAGTGATCATCAAACGGTTCTT